CAAATGCTAACTCCATTTATTTCTTATTGAATTAACCGATCAACTTGCTATCGGACATTTTTTTTTTGATTTGGTACTTTTACAAAATTTCGACATATTTCACTTTATTATGATTATGAGAATCAATCCTACTACTTCTGGTCCGGTGGTTTCCACACTTGAAGAAAAAAACCTAGGTCGTATCGATCAAATTATTGGCCCAGTACTGGATGTCCTTTTTCCCCCGGGCAAGATGCCTAATATTTATAACGCTTTGGTAGTTACGAGCCAAGATACTGTCGGTCAGAAAATTAATGTGACTTGTGAGGTACAACAATTATTAGGAAATAATAGAGTTAGAGCTGTCGCTATGAGTGCTACGGATGGTCTGACGAGAGGGATGGAAGTGATTGACACGGGAGCTCCTCTAAGTGTTCCAGTCGGCGGAGCTACTCTCGGACGAATTTTCAACGTTCTTGGAGAGCCTGTTGATGATTTAGGTCCTGTAGATACTCGCACAACATCTCCTATTCATAGATCTGCGCCTGCCTTTATACAGTTAGATACAAAATTATCAATCTTTGAAACAGGAATTAAAGTAGTGGATCTTTTAGCTCCCTATCGTCGTGGAGGAAAAATCGGTCTATTTGGGGGAGCTGGAGTAGGTAAAACAGTACTCATCATGGAATTGATCAACAACATTGCCAAAGCTCATGGGGGCGTATCCGTATTTGGCGGAGTAGGCGAACGTACTCGTGAAGGAAATGATCTCTACATGGAAATGAAAGAATCCGGAGTAATTAATGAAAAAAATATTGCAGAATCGAAAGTAGCTCTAGTCTATGGTCAAATGAATGAACCGCCGGGAGCTCGTATGAGAGTTGGTTTGACTGCCCTAACCATGGCGGAATATTTCCGGGATGTTAATGAACAAGACGTGCTTCTATTCATAGACAATATCTTTCGTTTCGTCCAAGCAGGATCAGAAGTATCCGCCTTATTGGGGAGAATGCCTTCCGCAGTGGGTTATCAACCTACCCTTAGTACAGAAATGGGTTCTTTGCAAGAAAGAATTACTTCTACAAAAGAGGGATCCATAACTTCGATCCAAGCAGTTTATGTACCTGCGGATGATTTGACCGACCCCGCTCCTGCCACGACATTTGCACATTTAGATGCTACTACCGTACTATCCAGGGGATTAGCCGCCAAAGGTATTTATCCAGCAGTAGATCCTTTAGATTCTACGTCAACTATGTTACAACCTCGGATCGTTGGCGAGGAACATTACGAAACTGCGCAAAGAGTTAAGCAAACTTCACAACGTTACAAAGAACTTCAGGACATTATAGCTATCCTTGGGTTGGACGAATTATCCGAAGAGGATCGTTTAACTGTAGCAAGAGCACGAAAAATTGAGCGTTTCTTATCACAACCCTTCTTCGTGGCAGAAGTATTTACTGGTTCTCCAGGAAAATATGTTGGTCTTGCGGAAACAATTAGGGGGTTTCAACTGATCCTTTCCGGAGAATTAGACGGTCTTCCCGAGCAGGCCTTTTATTTGGTGGGTAACATCGATGAAGCTACCGCGAAAGCTATCAACTTAGAAGTGGAGAACAAATTGAAGAAATGACCTTAAATCTTTGTGTACTGACTCCTAATCGAATTATTTGGGATTCGGAAGTCAAAGAAATCATTTTATCTACGAATAGTGGCCAAATTGGCGTATTACCAAACCACGCCCCTATTGCCACAGCTGTAGATATAGGTCTTTTGAGAATACGCCTCAACAACCAATGGTTAACGGCGGCTCTAATGGGCGGTTTCGCTAGAATAGGTAATAATGAGATCACTATTTTAGGAAATGATGCGGAAATGAGTACTGACATTGATCCGCAAGAAGCTCAAAAAACTCTTGAAATAGCTGAAGCTAACTTAAGTAGAGCTGAGGGTAAGAAACAAGCAATTGAGGCGAATCTGGCTCTCAGACGGGCTAGGACACGAGTAGAGGCAATTCAGAATATTTCCTACTAGTCAATACATCACATCAAACTAATCAAAAGAGGTTTTTTAGAATTTAATTTTAAAAGTAGAAGTTCTTTAGTATACACCACATTTTGATTCTACTAATTTAACACAATAAAGTCTAATCTGATACAAAAAAAAAGAATAAGATGGGTAGAAAAACTTATTAGATACCGTTGACTCTGGTATCTAATAGGTTCTACCTACTATTGGATTTGAACCAATGACTCCCGCCGTATGAAAGCAATACTCTAACCACTGAGTTAAGTAGGTCATTTATCACCAAAAAAGGACCCATCACTTCGGGAATTATAGATGGAATAATATTTCTAAGCAATATCAATCCGTTAACAGTAAATGGATCAAAGAACTATCATGTGGAATTATGGAATATCCATCTTGACAAGAAATTATCTATATGTTAATATATCTATGACAAGGGCTATAGCTCAGTTAGGTAGAGCACCTCGTTTACACGTGCGCCAACGCTTTTCAA